AAAGGATTAGTAAATCAAATAATAGATAGTAAATGGATCGGGTTAAAAATAAATGAGTTGTTAGTCGTAGAATATTATTCCCGACAGACTTGAACCTAACGAACATAACAAAGAAAGGGGGTTCAGACAATTATGTCCCCCTTTTTCAACGAAAAAGTAAATAGATCTAAGGGCCTTGATCCGCATTTTTCTCATTCACGTATCATAAATTGCTCCCGTATCGCAGTAATGTAATTAGGAATAGAGGGTTTTTATCAAAAAAACTATTGAAATAATGATATGAATTGGTATTTGATTTGATATATTGTGGTCGGTAACGCTGGTGAATTAATAGAAACGGAAAGAGAGGGATTCGAACCCTCGGTAAACAAAAAGCCTACATAGCAGTTCCAATGCTACGCCTTGAACCACTCGGCCATCTTTCCTACATAATCTTATTATTGACCAGAAACCGAGTGAATAGCGAGTTACTCATATTATTTTATTGCAGTACGGGCACAACCGAGGTTCCATAGGAATCAAAAATTCCTTTCAAATTTCATATTTATCAACAACAACTTCTCTTATCATTTATCCCCTTATCATCTATCCCATAGATCTATTACAAATTCATGAATCGTACTATGGATTTTTCTATTTCATTTCAATGGTATAATGATTATTCCATCCCTTTTCCTCCTTGGATCATAACCAAATCCAAATTTCTCGAGTTATAAGAATCCATAGTAAAATAAAGTCCTTGGTTATTCAACTTAGATGAAATAGTAATAGTTCTGCTCATTTGTATACTACGAAATTTATATGAAATTCAATCTGATTCAAAAGTCTCCTATCTCTCTTTGTCCGAAAAGAATACAATTTGAGCGGAAGGTACATATCTTTTTAGTTATAATTTTTCTTTTTTTATGTTATTCTGTAATGTACAGTTCCTTTGTTTGTGGGATCATTTTCCCCGAGCCGAGGGGGTAATGAGAAGAATTATAGAATGGATTGCTAATTATGCCTAGATCTCGGATAAATGGAAATTTTATTGATAAGACCTCTTCGATTATAGCCAATATTTTATTACGAATAATTCCGACAACTTCAGGAGAAAAAAAGGCATTTACATATTATAGAGATGGTGTGATTTGATTCTTTTTTCTTGTTTTTTTTTTTAGCCCTCATTTCATTCTTACGAGAAAAGACGTGGTTCGGAATAGAAAGAACCAAATTTTTGAAATAAAGCTACGCTTAGTGAAGGTAAAGTTTGGAGATAGAACAATTCCTTCTGTCGTGTATCCTCGATTGATCCAGCCTCAGATACTTTAATTTACTTTAAATATCTATTTTAGTATTGAACAAAAGGTTACACCTATGGGTTCTGTATTGCGGGGCAATCCTACTCCAATAGTACCAATAGGCGGCATAGGGGAAGAAGCACTACACTAGGAATCAACAACACGAAAACTTTGTTATTTTGTTATAAATTGCCCTTTTCCTTATCGGTATCGGGCCTAACAAAAATGGTTGGGACAACAAACATCCATCTCGTTCGTACTTTGGATACCCGTATAACCATCAAAGATCGTTGAAGTGACTAATTCCTGGAAATAGTAGGCGTTGAGGACAAAGAAATCGTTGGAGTTACCATTTCTATCTAGCACTAATACGATTGGTGTTAAGAAAAAAAACCTCTTGCGGGAAGGCTGGCTAGAGATTTCTTGTAAAAATACCAGCTCCTGTCAGTTCATAATAAGAATAGGGAATTTTGGATTCCATGGATTATTCCCCTTAGTACTATGCACAGAAGGGAGGAGCCGTATGAGATGAAAATCTCACGTACGGTTCTGGAGCGGAGATTTTTTGAATAAAATGAACGACCGTAACGGATGTCGGCTCAATCCGAAGGAAATTATGCGGAAGCTTTACAGAATTATTATGAAGCTACGCGACCAGAAATTGATCCCTATGATCGAAGTTATATACTCTATAACATAGGCCTTATACACACAAGCAACGGGGAGCATACAAAGGCTTTGGAATATTATTTCCGGGCACTAGAACGAAACCCATTCTTACCACAAGCTTTTAATAATATGGCCGTGATCTGTCATTACGTGCGACTATCTCCACTATAGAAAGAAGGAAAAAAAGATCAAATTGGCTAGTCAATACTAGAAAAAAATAGGCTTTCTACATATGCATCGTCCAAAGCAACGATTTTTATCAGCTGTAGCAAGGAAAGAAACTTCATGATAACAAAAAAAAAGGAAGAAAATAAGTATGGCCTACATATTATACTCTATGGATAAAGGATCGAATTGATAAAGAAAGCACCGTAAAGATCAATTAGCGAGCTTTTGGGGTCGATACAGTTAAGAACTGCTTACTTATGTCACGATATGGGATATAAAGTTAGGAATCAACTTATGTAATAGAGTTGATCCACTAAAGTATTGAGCAGCGGTGTAGCATCAGATCCCAAAGATAGTAAGTTCTTTTTTCTTATGGAAGAAAG